TAGGAGGTAGACTGCAACCCCCGCTCCACAACGAGTGAAGAGACAATCCGCTCCTGAAAGAGCTCTCCTGAGCGACAACGGGAAGAACGAAGCGATAGAAGATCGCTGAGTGAATGAGATGCTAGCCGCGTATATGCTTAAGAAAGGGCTGATGCTATTGTGGATTCCAATCTCAATACCCTTCCCCCCCCCTTTGCTGATCTATTTTCTATTCAACACTCTGTTCTTTATTGCAGTTGCCTCAGCGCTTGGATTTCTTCTTCCATGGCCTGTCGCCAATGAGGATCAAAAACTGCTTCTTTTGAACTCAGAGGTTCACGAAGAGAGTGAACAGAGACAAGAAAGGACTGATATGATGAAGAAAAACAAACATATAGTATTTCTCCAAGAAGTGGAAATTGCCTAGCTAGTGCTTCTGGGAAGGTTGGATCTGACCGGCTTGGCTCTTTGGTACCTGTGAATGAGCCTTCACTTTATCTACCTAACCGGAAATCCATCAATCTTACTACACTGGCAAGGAAAGATAGTTTAGGTAATTATAGGCAATTATGTACCCGAAAAAGAAAAGAGGTTCCCTCTTCTCTGCCCGGTCAGTCTGATCCTCTTTCTTTTGAATCAGCTGCTCTCTTTCCTGCTTATACGCCTTTACCGGAGCTGCTAAAGCAACTTTAGAATGACTTTCCTCTTGATTTCGCAAGACAGACAGAGATTGAATGAACGGAAAGTAACTGAACCCGAACTTCCTGGGGAGAATAGTAAAAGAAAATGGCATATATGCAAGTTGAACGATTGAAATGTCTCGTAGAAAAGGAATGCTCGAAAGGGAGAGTGAGAGATTAGATCTTTCTAGTATCTATTCTCGATAGCTTATCTAGATTGATCTGTAAACTGTTTGTCTTCATACTAAGACCAAGACAATGGATCTGTTGTAACAGATCAACTAAACTAGATTGAACTCTATCTGGAAGTTCTGCTAAGAAAGCTGCTTTGAAGCAAGATCAGGTACCCTTTTTTATATTCTTTTTTCTAGCTTCTCTATAGCTAGCTATACTATATAATTAGCTATACAGCTTATAAGCTAGACAGCCATTAAAGTTCTATAGCTGAAAATAGCTAGATAGCTGCCAATTTCGAGTTCAATGGCTAACTCACAGACAGGATGGCATTGCTTCCAGTTAAATTCATCTCTCTTCCCTACTGCTTTTTTTTCCACCAAGAAGAGAACGAGCCATATCAGATCTAGCGAACAATGTCCCAAACAGACTACTCGATGAAGCTTTCTTTCCCGTATCACAGGCAGCTCACAGAGAGCTGTTTGACTGAATGGGATTCCAAGAAGATGCTCTTTTCAGCTTTGATGGAAGGAACCGATGCCAGTGAATCTGCTTCAATTGGACCGCTTCGCCCAGAAGCTTATAGCCGAACGAATAGGATTCGCTACCCGATTAGTCTCCCTTATGCTATTAGGCACCTTTTGTCTAGGCTTTTACCAAAAACTTTTTATTCATAGACTGAACTTGACAGGTTCCACTGCGGAAAACTCCTCGCTACACAAGTCGCGTCACTGCATTCGTTCAGCCGGGTCGCCAAAGCAGTGGTGATGAAGGCTGACAAGCACGATTGACCGAAACTGGAGTCTCACGAGGGATTTAGCAGTTCCGTGGCTGCATATTCAGTCGAGCACATGTGACTGAGTCGCCCGTACCTGAGCTCGAGAAACATTCCTTATACTGACCGAGTCTCCTCCGTTTCACGAGCAGTGGAGACAACGTTTCACACCTTGCCTTCGCTAACTGAGCTGACAAGTGTATGAATGAAGTCGAAGCAACAAGTGTACTTCGCTTTTCTTCCCCACTGCTTCGAAGCCGGAGGCAGACACGTGGGGTTCACTGGAAGGGAGAATGGCGGGAATGATTTCTTGCAATGTAATGGAACTCAAAGCCTGTTTCATAGGCTGTACTCGTACTCACCGGCTACACGGAACTCGTCTAAAAAGTTCTCGTTAAGTCTGAGTGGTCGAGTGAATTTATGAACGGGCTATAGACAGAACTTGGTGGAGCCTTTGTAACTCGTATCCATAACCGTGAAGTTCAGTCTACGGAACGTAGACTTTATTCACAGCGGAACTTGTCTCTATTCCGCTATTCCCTTTGGTTTTAAGGCGAAACTCACTAAGGGGGGGCGGACTGCAATTCTAGTGAGGTTAGTCCTCTGTTTTGACCCGATTGGAGGCTGGGGAAAGGGCACTCTTGAAGAAGGGCACTCTTTCAAAAAACCCCACCTAAAACATATGGCGACCCCCCAGTCCACTTCCGTTTGTCCTTCTTTCTTGTGGTGGAACCTGGGATTCACCCTCCCAGAAGTGATTATCGCCAAAACAAAAAAAGACATCTTTCATTTTGGCCCTATCCCACAAGAGTCAAACTATAATAGTCTCTGACTCATATGGCGGCGGGGGCTGCGTTCCCCTCTCTTTCGTCGGTTAAGTGCTGGATGGGGAATGCATCGGTCGGCTATGTCCCTGGACCTCCTGGCTTCCCTGTCACGTCCGAACGTAATCAGAGAAGACCTGCCCAAGCACCACCTTGTGATCAAAAAATATCCTATACAATCCAAGGAAAGAGTACCAGAAAGAAAAATAAAACTTTTATGATCCGGGTAGTACGCCTGGAACAAACAGGTTCGTCGTACAATTTCGGCGATTACAAACAAAAGAGTATATCCCCTCTCCTTTAGTGTCTTTCCACTTCCGTCGTTCAGGAACAAACACTTCGCCTAATTCTTTTAAATCCCGGCCCGGTTTTTCCCCACTAACCAATTACGTTACGACCACTGAACAAACTTGGTTGACGAACATGGTTTATGCGCCGCTAATGTAGCGGCTTGTCGAGCATTTGACAAACTCACACCATCCATTTCAAATGGGATTTGTCCCGTGGACACACGAGCAATCCAACCCGTAGGATTTCCTTTTCCTCTTCCCATTCTTACTTCTGTAGGTTTCCCGGTAATAGGGATATCCGCGAGAACTCTTACCCATATCTTACCATTTTTTCGGAATTGTCCGCTCATAGCACGATGGAATTGTCCGATTGTAGCCCGACGCGCTGCTTCAATGGCTCGATATGAAAGACGACCAGCTCTACAACTTTTAGTGCCATATCTTCCAAAACCAAGTTGTGTACCGTCTGGTTTGCAACCCCTACGACATCTGCCTTTACGATATTTACTATATTTCGTACGTTTCGGATATAGCACGTCCCCCTTTTTTTTTACTATATGAAATCCACACTTTGACACCTGAGATTCCGTAACGAGTAGATACTTCCGCAGAAGCATAATCGATTTTCTGGTTAAATACATTACGAGATGTTTTTCCATACTTTCCGCATTCAGTTCTAGCTATTTCTGCGCCTTTTGATCGACCTGAACAACATATACGGATCCCCACCCCTTTTTTCATTACTAATGGAATATCCTTCACTATTTTACGAAAAATGGAACGAAATGATCTTGTTTTCTTTCTCAGTTGAAAAGAGATGTCTTGAGCAATCGGAGAAGCACTTTGATAAACAGATTTGATCTTGACCGACTCAATTAAGGTATTAGTGTTTGTTCTATTAGACAACAAAGATCGCATTTTTTTCACTTCGTTCAAATAAGAGTTGTACCCGTACGGAATTCTTCTGTTTCTCAGTATGATCTCTATCATCATCTCTATTCCCTTTATCAATTCTCCTATCCTACCTAGGTCTATGAATTTTTCTATAAATTCAATTACCTTATCCTTAACCATGAGTTTCCAACATTTGATCCTTAATTGACCTAGGAGTTTTTCCCGGGCATCCTCAAAAAAAAGGTTATTATACATCCCAACTCTATCCCTTGGAAAGAAAAAGGTAGCACCGAAGAAAGGAAAGAGCGAGATGGTGGTTTTTGTTGTTCCCGCGAAGCGAAGATCTTTTGCCAAGCGAATGAAGTGGGTCAACCTCTTTTTGGCTTCGGCCAAACACTTTTTCTCGCTGGTCGAGCTTTCCACAAAAAAAGCGATGCGAGAACGTATTCTCTTATCTAAGCTTCTTCCCTGCGCATTCGCTCCCCCCATCGTAGATGGTTCAGCCACGCCCGGTGCCACGAAATGATTGAGAACTACGACGGGGTCAAAATGAATTTGGTTCTTTGTATTCAATAAGTATTGCATGACCGAATAATTCAAGGAGGGGCGCACTGCAGGGAGGGTCCTTTTAAATATATGACTCGTCGGGCCGTCGGAGCGGGACTTCTTGGGGAAAAATAACTTGAATAATTTCGTTTTTCTGAAGGACAGGAACGCTATGTCATTTACAACCCCGGCGTATTTCGGATGCTTGAAGGCCCCGCTTACCCGAAGTGATTTAGAAAGATTCTTCTTTATCGATGGTGATCGGTCATGGTATCCATAGCGTTGCTTCTTTTTTGGCCAAATCCGTCTTTCGTTTTGCTTCTCCCGGTCGTCGAGCCTGATCGACTCGACTCTTTTCCCAGCCCTCCGGCCTCTTACTTCGTTTCGTTCTTCTTCTGTATTGTCGCTTGAATGAAGACACCCGATCGGCCCGACTTTCCCAAATGCCCACCACCGGCCCTTCTCCTTTCCGGGTCTGGATTTTTCGCGTCGTTTCAGTCGTCGTGGTCGACGGGGAAGAAAGAAATGAATGAATGTTCTTTTGGGAAAATGTATAATAATACACCTACCGAGACGAAAGCCAAAGGTTAGTCTCGTAGGTGGACGTATCGAACCGAAATAAGATCTCAGATTGACATCTTGATACACTAATTTAGCATAATAATAAATAGAGTCAATGGTGACTCCGCCGTGGGAATAGCCGCTTCTTTCTTGCTTGATAGAGGGGCTTCCATTCACCAACGCAGACAAAAAGTGCTCTCCGAACCGTGCTGGATAGTCACCCATCACACGGCTCTCAAACCCAACCTGTGATGAATCCCGGGAGACAAAGTCAAAGCGCTTGATCTTTTGCTCCATACTTTGAGATGCTTCTCCCCGTCCCCGCCGATCAAGCAGCGACGCTGCTCGTACTAGGCTTAGCTTTAAGCCGCTATCGTTCGGTTCGAATAAGTCAAGTCCCCTCGGTCGGTTCGCTCAGGTGGTCTTCCCTTATCTTCCCTAATGTTCAGAGTAGTTCTGGTTTGAAAAAGGAGCACCGGCCGAGCGCCCTGAATGAATAAGAAATGGACAGCAAAGGGAATCAATGATTCTTATTCAACCGAGTTGAAGTTAGCAACATGTCGATTACACACCGGAGGTTGGTAAGAACTGAGGGACAATGCCCCCCTAACCTAAGTGGGCCTACCAGCGAAACAACTGGTACTTGATCGGGGGTGGGGGGGTTGGTTTCGTGCAAGGCCTTCGCAGCAGGAAGAGGCAGTTGTCATTTGAAAGGAAAGGCTCCTCTCCTTTTCTACGAATCTACAACTCTCTTTACTGAGCGAGACTCCATCCATATCCCCAAAAGTTTATATTCTAAATTGTGTATTCTATCATTTGTTTGACAGCCTAAACTAGGCTCCATTTTAGATAGGTTTTCGGTCTTAATCAAAATAGGTCAGGGGCGCGTCGGAACGGTCGGTGGCTGCTTAGTCTCATCCGAGAGTCTAATCTCTTTGTACTGCTTTTTTTTTAAAAGAAAAAAAAAGAAAGAAGGGGGTCGATTTAGGCTCCTTCCCTTCCACTGCATAGCTGCGCTAGCAGGTACTACGAGCCCTCTGTCCCACGCATCTAACCAGCTCGCGTGGTTCACCGGTTCCACCGAAAACTCTCATTTGTTGAAGCGGAGCATAGTGCGCTTTAGGCGCCGAGCGAGAAACGTCTCTTTCTTCTTTCGTTTCGGTTTATTCACTGATCTGAAACTTAGCACTTGTTTTCTTATTGATTCTAGGGGCGGCGGCGTTCTTAAATGAAGTCTATACGAACCGAATTAGCACTTCTCAGATCAGGCTAGGCCTCTCCAGCGGAGCTGGGCGCCGGGGCCCTGGATGCGCTAGCGATCGGCACATAGGGGAGTGGTTGCCCGGGTTTCTCGGCCAGGTATCCAGCACCTCGCGTTCATGATATCTACATTCAACTGTGCCCCGGAGACACGGTCGAAGCACGCCCGCCCAGTGTGCTTGCTTCTTTCACGACATGCTCTGGTTCCGGGTGTCTTCCAGTGGTCTTCTAGCGTTAGAAGAAGTCGTGTCCGTCCCGGACATCTGCAACGTCCTCCCACGCTTTTTTTTTAATATAGGACAAACTGAAGGAAAAGACTGACCCATTCGGTGACTTTCGCGGTCGCCCTCACTGAACCGACTTGAATCTGAACTACGATTCAGATCGAGTCTTACCGAAATCGGATTTCCTTTTCGTGCCATATGCGCCTTATTTTGACTTTTTCTCCTTTTTTCTTCCCGCTTTAATATTTGTTCTTGAAAGTCTTCGTTTCCGTGTAGAAGCAAACTCTCCAAATTTATGAAAAATGAGCCTCCATTTGTCAAGGATCTCACGAGAAATCAGTGCATATTCCATTCGAAGCAGAGTCTATGTCAAGCAGCCTATGGGGTTTGTAATGAAAACAGTTAGTTTGTAGTTGGAGCTGATATAGGCGGCTCAGTGCTTCGCAGTGCCCGAGGAGCGATATAGCATCATCAAAGATGCGAAGTCATGAAAGTGATTAAATGAACATAAAATACAAAACAGGAGAGATATAGACCCAAGAAGGTCCAGAGCAGGGCGCTGAGGTTTATCCAAAGTGAAAAGACGCCTTGTTAGCTGAATCCCACTCCAAAAATTCTATTCGAAGGACTTTATCCTTCCCAAGATCGGCTGTGTTGGAGAACCCGACACATTCTTTCTCTCCAGTCTTTTCTGCACCGGCCCTCACCGCAGATGCGAGTAAGCAACTCAGCCTCGGATCCGGGAATTGGTGCGTCGACGACTTCAAAGCCAGCAAGGAGAAATATCATCAGAGAGAGACCACAGCCGGCGAGTCTCTCAAAACTCTTTCTTTCAAACGCAAGAGCTCAAACAAAGAGATGCGCAAGAAATGCGCAGACGAAATTACAGAGACCATATTAGAAGGGCGATGACCTGTGCCCACTCCCGAACTAAAGAATTAGATTCCAATGATCATACTCTCGTGGAACATATTCGGTTTGGAACACTCTCTGTATCCCTTCCTCGAGGTTTTTCTGGAGGCATGTGGATCCTTTGAAACAAAAAGAAATATGATGTAGACATTTTAGCACAATCTGACCGTGTAGTTCATATTACAATATTTGAGAGAACTCTCCATAAAGAATGGTTCATGTCGTCTGTTTATGCTTATGCTCAGGCTTTCCTTCGAAAAGAGACTCTGGCATGATCTGAGTCAGATACCTGAAAAAAGGCATGGAGCACGGGAACTCATTGGGGACTTTAATGCCATCAAACGCTTATCAGAGAAAAAAAAAGGGGGAAGCACATCTATTCCTGGCTGCGGCTTTGCGAATTTCATCAGCGAAAGTAAAGTGGTCTCATTGACTTGGGATTTTTAACCGGACCAAGAAAGTTTTTTTAAAAAAATGGAACGACTCGATAGAGCCCTTGCAAATAACGACTGGTGTGCCATATACCCCGAAGCAAATCTGACTCACCTGCCCGGGGCATTGTCAGACCCCGATTTTTCTTCGTTGCAAGCTTGATCTTCCCCTTGCTAAGCGACCTTTTCGTTTCGAAGTCATGTGCGTTGATATCGCTCAAGATGAAAAGCTGCTTATCAAGCAGTTCCCTAGCTCGCGATCGACCTGCTCAAAAGCTTCACTGAAGTCACCTTCACTCACGTGTCCAAAATCTATAACAAGTTAGCAGACTCACTGGCTATGCTTGCACCTCTAGTACGTATGCCCGTTCACAGGAGGACTGAGTCTTTTGTTATCGAGAGGCTGGACACGCCTGCTAAAGAAAGAACCCGGCACGATCAAGATACTTTCGTCTTCTTGGATGATGAGGATAATGTCTTTCGACATAAGGAAAATTATGAACAAGAAAATCTCTCGGCAATCGATTTCGGACCCGAAGAGGATGAGTATGAAGATAATGGTAACCCCTTGGTGTAGTATTACGGGTATTACGACATCTAATATTTCCTGAAGGGTGGGCATATACCAGAGTACGCGACTCGGAACCAGAGAAGAGCCCTTCGGGAACTTGCTCGTAGATTTGTGATACTGGGAGAGGTACTCTTTTAAGGAGCTTTTGATGGAGTACTTTTAAAATGCGTCACTCAGGAAGAAGGTTCATACATTGTACAACAAGCGCACTCCAACGTATGCGTAGGACATGTCAATAGTTTTTTGCTAGCAAAGAAGATCATGAGAAAGGCTGACTATTGGCCAAGGATGGAGAGGGCTTAAAAGCGCCTTTGTCAAGAAGTGCCAGAAATTTTTCACTCGCTCCTTTTCTTTTAGTCGCACCTTCGTCATCTCTTCATTCGTTGACGGCCCCCTGGCCCTTCTCGATGTGGGCATTTGACATCCTTGGACCGTTCGACGTCTATGTTGAAACATGTACCAGACCAGCCTGAATTCTGACAGCAACAGAGTCCTACACCAAATGGGCGGAAGCAGAACTAAGCACCAGGATCACCACCAAGACCGTTGTGAGATTCATCATGAAAAATCTCTTTTTATCGGTGAGGCCTACCAAAGATCTTTGTCACAGACAACAGGCAGCACTTCAACTCAGATGAAATCTGGGGCCTGTGCAGAAGATTCGGGAAAGAACTCCAAAATGCAGCCCCTTATTATCCTCCGTCTAACGGTAAGGCAGAAGCTACCAACAAGACTCTCATTGCCATCCTAAAGAAGTGTTATATTCCTTTTCTAAAGCTAAAGGCATAAAGAGGGGCCGGAACGATTGATTGAAGCTTTCTTTATGTTCATACCGCACCTCGATCAGAACCCCCACTCCCCTCGACCTGACTTATTCAGGCCGTTAGGTAAGCGAGCGTAATCGTAAGTATCTCAGCGCAACTCAACTCCTTGATGAAGTGAAGCAAGCGAACTGAATCTTATAACCTAGATCTGAACTCCCTGGAAATGAATAGCTGACTGAAGCAGGCATAGATACCATAGGCTTTCTATCCAGTACTCTTTCCTTAGATCCTTCTTTCCATGCTCCGATATGAGTTGAGTTTCGAGTAGTCGATGATTCTAGACAGGATTCTCCCATAGGTAAATCCTTTTCTTTGTTCTTTCTTCAATGCTTGGCTTGATCTTATCTTTCTTTCAATGTAAATGCTTCGGGTTCTACTAGACACACAGCGAGAAGTCGTTCCGCTCTGTTCAGCTATCCCTAACACACTACACCAAGCGAACCATCTAAGACCGAACCGTCTAACCTAGCTAGATCTGAGCTACCTGGATCCGTTTGTCAGTAAGTAATGGAGGAAGAGTTACCTTGATTGAGAAAGTCTGAAGGATTTTGACCCCCTTTCTCAATCAAGCCAATTCCAGCTGTTCTTGCTCTCTCAGGACTTCCTAGGTAAATCGAGTATGTGAAAACATTTTAAACTTCTTTTCACACATAGTCAACCCTTATACAATAGGTTCTCAGTCTACATAGATAGTTGCTTGAAGCCGATAGTGGGTAAGTTTTAGATGAACGAACCCTCTTGTGGATCGCTTTCTCTTGCACGTTAATGAATCGAGGAATTGCGTATGTAAGGTCTGCAGGTCTGTAAAGGAGAATCAAGATTAGACAGGTAGTATCCCCCTAACAATAACAATAGGGAGTGCTAAGCTAGGGTTCAAATCCAATAGTAGCTAGAACCAGTGAAAGGGTAGTTCACCAGACCCGCTCACGATAATGCGAATAAAACGGCGGATAAGCCTATTACTGGTTACGGCGAGAAGATCCTAACAAACGGCCGGTTTACAACAAAAAAAGAAAAAATTTAAGGAAATTAAAGGAGGAAAGATAGCGGTAGACTAAGGAGTAAAGACTGACTCTTTCTCTTCTATTCTATGGAACACATTTAAAGACTTACTTACTGACCTGAAAAATGACTCCTATTTATTGACCGAATATAAACCTATTCTTTTTTCACAATCGCCGATCAGATGTTAGGAATCGATTGCAGCGAGAAGCCTCTCTTGGCAAAGAAGCAAGAGTTCCGGTGCGGGAGTAATAGTAATAAATCTTATCCCATCTGGAATCCAAAAAAAGAAATATGAATCTCGGGGGCTTTTAAGCTACTTTTTATAATTCCTCTTGGGTTATTTCCGATCGGATCTTGGCAGGGGTTGGTGCATTGATGCCGAGAATACGCTGTTTGATAGAAGTTAAAGAATCAGCTGTTTGAAAGGTAACTTGATCTAGATGCGGAGTCTCGTTTGCACTTTATGGGATAACTTTGATTTTCCTTTAAATAAGAATAAGAGGAGGTGGTCAAGACCTTAGGCAGCTCGACGCATCTAGTTTGGGTCTTGCTAACGGGCGACAAAAGGATGTTGGCCTTCCCATTTGAAGCGGGGAAGGGGGCCCACAGAGATCTACCTGGCCTCGCCAGTCAGAATAAAGTCGATTAAATTAATAGGAAGGAAGAATAGGCATCGCCCTAGTTACTCGTTCAGACTGAAGCTGAGTAGGTTTTTGGACTAGTTAATCATGTATATGAAAGGCGTTCTATAAAGTGTCCTTTTTCCTGCCTATGTGTGACAACGAGTATGTGAACAGAGCATCTGGAAAACTTCGAGATTGGGTTTATGTTCCGTGGGCCTTGGTACAAGATCGAAGAGTGGGGGTCGCGAGAGAGCAGAGCTAAAGCCCCAGTCAGGAGTTAGTTTTTAGTCGCGACTCTTGCTTTCTTTGATTTTCAGCGGAAAGTAACAATTCTATTCAGTTCGGTTTCGGAAAACTTGCTGGTCGCGGATTAGTGCGTTCTGCGCCGCCGGCGGCCTAAAATCAAAGGCCTTTACTTTAGGGCTTACCTTAGATTAGCACTCGGAATAGTCGATATCACCCAAAGGACCAATAGACTGACATTTGTGGGTATAAGGAGAAGGAGTGTAATCAATATTGCATTAGGTTTATGTAGACTGATAGCTTAGTAAACTAGCCCAATATATATTTACACATGTAACTAGTTAAAGAAGAGAAGAGCTAGCACGAATCGTCTTTGCAGCGTAAACTCCTGAATTCATTCCTTACTCTAACGAGCAAGGACTCTTATTAGATAGATGTTGGCTAAGGACTGTGTTGATTGAAAGATCCAGGAAGGACAAGGAGCGAGAGGTACTTCATACCCTTGCTTGTTTCCTAGGAGAAGAGAAGCCTGGAGTTGGAGGAGGCTGAATAGAAACTTATTCTTGCGGATCCCTCCTTCCCTTATGTTGTTGAAAGGCATTCTTCACGTCAAGTTGAAATAAGGGCCACTTTTTGATTGCAGCCAAGGCCACGAATGGTGGTCATTTTAGCAACCTGGGGCAAATGTTTCCCCTATCTCTAAATGGGTTCGACTCAATATTCTTGAAGGAATCCTTTAGCTACTAATCTAGCTTTGTATCTCTCTACCGAGCCCCATCTGCTTTATGCTGGATCTTGTAAATCCACTTGCAGCCAATGGCTTGTTTCCCTGCAGGCAATGAGACTCAGTCTTATTCTTTTTTTCCTGGGCATTGATTTCATCCTGTATAGCATCTCTCCAGCAAGAATGATTGAAGGCTTCAGCAAATGATTCAGGTTCATGAGAAGATTGAACTGACATGGGGTAAGCTCGATGTTTTGGGGAAAACGATTCATAAGAAAAGATAAAAATCCTTCAACGGGATAAGAAACTTGAGAGGATCGACGAACCTGAGAGAGGGATCCAGAATCTGAGGAAGCGACTGGGCTAGACTGCTGATCTTCTGAAGTAGTCTGACCCTGGGAAACAGACTGTAATCGCCGCCGAGAATAAAGATGCTGTGCCGGGTGACTGGAATCCTCTGAGGTCAGCTGAACAGGCTGACAATCGGCATCAGATGCTGAGCAAAGCTGCTGGCCTGAAGAGTGAGGCTGATCCGTAACATCAACTGCAGAAGAATGAGGTTCGAGTTGATGAACAGGAGAAGGCCGCAATACATCTCCATCACCATTCCCCCCCGGGGCTTATTAATTAGGTTAAGGAAAATATGAGGCGACCCCATTAAAGAAAACATTCAAGGATAATCTGAATCTCTTGGATTTCACGTCATAGCATCTATACCCGGACTGAGCATATCCAAGAAAGACAGAAGTGGTTGCCTTACTCTAACAAGTAAGCAAGTAAACTACCTTGGGGAAAATTTTGTTCTTAACTGCGCAGGCAAAACACGTGCATCCAAACACTCGCAAATGCTTAGCTTATAGGAGGATGGACCCAGTAAGAAGTTCGTGAGGTGCCGCTGCAGCTTATTCCCTCTCTCTCCCCCCCCAAAAAAAAAGGAGAAAGATGTCCCGTCCCTTCTTTATGCACATCCATATACATAGCCAGACACAAAGGTGTACAATCCGGTCATGCGGTTCTTTAAGTTCATTCACTGTAGGTTCTCTTACTTGCTCTAGTGGCTGGCAAACGCCAACCGAGAGGGGAGAACGAATGGCTCAGGAATCGACTGGTTCCGAGCGGACTCGTGGAGCTGCTGCTTGGATTATCGTAGAATAAGAGGAGCCGTCTTAGGAAATGACTTAACTTAAAAGACAGATGCCACCGCTGCGAGGCGAGGGAGTAACTTGTCTGGTCTTGCGGTGCACTCACTCCCGTTACGAGAATGAAATGACGCCCCAGCTCGACTCGAGACCAAGACTCCTTACAACTCGCACCAATAGCGGCCTTATTAGGTCAGGGGCGGCCGGAGATTGATTGAAAAGGCAGCCCAGCCGCCGCCCCTCCCCTCTAGCCGCCTACCTACTCGTGCTCGTAGCTCGATCGGAGGTTAAGAGTGTGGTCCGGCGGAAAAAAAGAAGTCGTCCGTATCAAGTGATACGTGAATTGCTCAGTAGTGCTTCGCCACTACCGTTGCTGGCGGAAATAGCTTAATGGTAGAGCATAGCCTTGCCAAGGCTGAGGTTGAGGGTTCAAGTCCCTCCTTCCGCTCTTGGCTTCGTCGTTTAGTGGTAACGAGTAGAGTAGGCAGCGAGTGGAGTGCATAAGCCCCTTTAGAGATAGGGGCGAGCAGCAAGCAGCACCTTGTTTGTATAGGGTTCCAAACCTATCTTACTAATAATAAGAAAGGGGCAAGCCAAAACCTACTCCTAACAAGTTGCTGGCTTTTCAGCCGTTGCGCGCTAGCGCGCTTCTGTTTTTCAGCAGGCTTCTTCAAATACCCCATAAAATCAAGCAAGTAGGGGTTCTAACTAGTTGTAGCTAGCTAGCGCGCTAGCGTTTTCCCTTACTAGTAAAGGGGCTGCTAGTTGTAGCGCGCAGTGTACTAGTGAATAGGAAAAGCGGATTGAGATTACTAAGGAAGAGAAGGACAATCAGGAGAATGGATCCTGATCGCAGAGGTAGTTTAACTCAGCGCAACAGCCCAGGATAGGACAAAATCAACATTATGGCTAGGACACCCAATTACTATGTTTTTTTTGAAACCCCCCTGAGACTAGTGAAGAAATTGAACATGAAACGTGTCTTTATCAATAGGTTCGGCGTGACCTTAACAGCGCCAATTTTATCTATTTCTCGTCTGTTTGTTCGTGTTTTTACTAATTCTCCTCGCCATTCATTTTTTGGTCAGAATTGCGATCGTTGTCTTATTCCTTTTTTCCGTATTCACCGTATGCTATTGCTTGTCTCTTGTACTCGGCTTTGATTGGAGTCTGATTTGGGTCAAACTGAAATCCATGCTCCTTTTGAGATCGTTCCGCTTCCTCTTTAGTCGGCTTCTTGGTTGGGAGGTTCCCCTCATTCTTCTTCTTTGTCTGGTGTCGGGCCTGGGGGGGTCTACTTTGCACATGCAGGATCCCGCAGGAGGTCAACCTGCTGCCAATCCTGCAGCGGAGCAACCCTCCAACGTGCCTTCAGGCGCATCGACCTCGGGCTTGAGAAGTTTCGAGGAACGTGTCTTGTTGGAACCGATGCCATCTTCGGGCGAATCCAGCGAAGCTAGCGTGAATCGGGAACCTGTGATTCCCGAACTGGAGCCTCCGCTGCTCGATGAGAACACCCGGCGAGCAGAGCTCGCTGGTCGATTGAGGGCGAATTGGTGGGGGATAGCTTATAACGAGCGAATCCTCGACTCCTTCGTCCGGAGTCAACTGGCAATCGAAAGGCACATAGAGGCCGCACTTGTGGCGGACGGGTATTCCCCTCAAGTTGTCTTTGAAAAAAGACATCAGATCCGGGGCTTTATTTTCTACCCGACTGGACGTGCCCTTAGTGAGGACGCTTACGCGGGTTATCTTACCCAAATTGCCAATTTTGGTACAAGGCAAAGCGTTCCCTATCAGCGTGTGATCCGAGCCGTCCGGAACTCTCATCTCTTTTTAGATTAGATATGATTCGTTTTTTTCTTTCATTCAACCAACTATCTTTTTGAAGCGGATAGTTAACAGTGCTCATTCTATAGATAATGTAAAAGCCAACTCATGTTTCCACTCTATTTTCATTACGAAGATGTATCACGTCAGGATCCGTTGCTCAAACCGAATCACGCCAACGTTATGGAAGTTCCTGGATCGTTTGAAATAAGAGTAGTACCAAAGGCACCCTATGATTTCATAATCAAAAATGGAAAATTGGCTATGGAGATTCCGCGCGGTCAGAAATTCATACAGACACAAAGGGGTTCGACAGGAAAGTCGTTTCGATCCAATCCATTCTTGGGGGCAAATAAAGACAAAGGATATGTCAGTGACCTAGCACGACAAAGCACTCTCCGAGGGCATGGAATGTCAAATTTTTCGGTCAGAATCTCGACAGTAATGTCTCTGTTAGATTCTCCGGTCGAAATACGGGAAAACTCCATTCAATTCTCGATGGAAACGGAGTTTTGCGAATTCTCCCCGGAACTGGAAGATCATTTCGAGATCTTCGAACATATTCGAGGGTTCAATGTGACTATTGTCACTTCGGCCAACACACAAGATGAGACTTTACCACCGTGGAGCGGCTTTTTGCAAAAAGATGAGGGGGAAACCCAGTAAGAGATGTCGGAGAAGCGAAATATACGAGATCACAAACGTAGATTGCTCGCAGCTAAATATGAATTGAGACGAAAGCTTTATAAAGCCTTTTGTAAAGATTCCGATCTTCCTAGTGATATGCGGGACAAACTTCGTTATAAGTTGTCCAAGTTGCCAAGAAATAGTTCCTTTGCACGAGTAAGAAACCGATGTATTTCCACGGGTCGCCCTCGTTCCGTATATGAGTTCTTTCGAATTTCTCGTATCGTTTTTCGTGGATTAGCATCTCGAGGTCCTTTGATGGGCATAAAGAAATCGTCTTGGTAGCAACCGCCAAACCAATAGAACAAGGGTTAGCTCTGCAGCTGGTCCACAAGCAAGGTAAGTAGGTCCATTACCGGCCGGCTCCGGACCGAAAAGACCTAACGGACTAATCCCTTATCTCGGATCGGAGATGCTAACGGGGCGGGAATCGAAGTGGGGGACCTCTCTACCGCCTGTGTCTATCTCCTGTCAAGTATGCTCCCCAGACATAGACTACGTACAGGGTAGTACTCTTGGAAAGATATAATATCACCGCGTGAACATAACATTAAGTTATGAATGTAACTCCCGAGGGATCGACCACTATAAAAAATAAAGTAAGGCGGAGAACTGTTGTTCATTGGAGCGCCGGAGTGCGGAGGTTGTTCCCATCATTGAAGTCAGAGTGTGGGACTGAGCCTTCCGAATGATAAAGAAAAAAAAAAGTGCTTAGTTTCGCCAACGCAAATATCATATTGACTTTCTCTCGCCCAACTTCTAAGGATAGATAGAAAAGGTTGGAGAGAGTGACTTTCTTAAATATTCTCCTTTCTAAAGCTGCGCAAGGCGGCCCCCCGGGTAAAAAGAAGAGGGAACAAGAATTGCCACCCTGGAAACAAGATCCATGACCGAATTACTATCATCTGTTCTTACCGAAATCACTTCTCAGCTCATTCATATAATTGGCGTTGCGGCTAGTCCGCTCATCGTTCTTATAACGTATCGGGCATTTTGCACGAGGGGATGACCGACATGGAAATGGAAAATCGGCTTTGGGACATTTGTTTTGATACGGCCCAATCGCAGATTGAAAGAAGAATTCACGAATTTGTACTTCGTTTTTATGGTGATCACTTTTCTCTTCCGCCTGGACTCACCTTTTCACAAATTGGCATCTACGTTCATAACAATTCAAGGTCATGTTCACACCTTCTTCCTATATATCGAAATCCTTCGGAATTGGGTCCCCCGAATTTCAACAAGTTGTTTTTTTACTTCAGCAATTTATGTAGGTGCAATTGATTTTGAGGAGGTGGGTTCGAGAAGAAAAGCCATGTACTATTATATGGTGTAATTATAGATCTCATTCGTATTCCAGTGGTTTGGGCAAAGTTAGATGTGGCCTTTCATTCCAGCAGGAGTGAGAGGGTAAAGGGAGGGTGGGTGGCCCCCTACAAGTTCTTGAAGTCGGATGGAACGAAAGCGCATATAGGAAACGAAACTAAGACCTATGGTGCCATATAAGATAAGCATTTCCAGATCGGGTAAAGATTTCGAGATTAGAATTGAGTGAGGGCCTCCATAATAGCTATGAAAAAGGGAAGTGGAATTTCACCACGAAACTGAGCAATAAGTCCATCCGATAGTGGGTGGTGCATTTGGAGATCCAAAAGTGCTTTTTTGTTGGGCAGAGGTATAGCTATCAAGTAGAAGTCTTTCGCTGTGACTAAGGATAGACAGGACTCTCGGTTCGTCTGAGCCTGAGTCGAAGACTTCGGATCCTGCATCTGCTTCAGTTAATTAGGTTAAAATGTGCCTTAAATGGTGTTTTGATCCGCTAGTCATCATCCGAAGTTGAGGCATTCAACAACTTTCTGAGACACCATTCTTTCCATAAGCAAGGGCCAGCCCGAAAATCAACGGGATCTTTCTACAAGCTCAGTTTCTACCCAACTTTTTCCGAGAGAACCGACTACGGGGGGGTGTGCTGATAAACTCAAACTCGTCTCCGCTCATTTTACCTGGAAATTGAAAGAAATTTTTGTACCTTACCCACATCATCTGAGATGAAGGAATTTCCTACTTAAGATTCAGATGCCTATGTTGCTGCTGATGTGGAGAAATTGGTACCAGCCTACTCGATATGTTCCTTGCCTGGTTCGCTATAGGAAGTGCTTTCAGCAAAGCAAAGGGGGAGGGGAGGGAATTCGATGAATCTGAAGCAGCTGGCCGCTAAGGGGGCGTTAAGCGTTCATCCATTGATTATATTTTACCATCTAACTAAATAAGAAAACTAAGGAAGCCCGAGCTAGATTATTAATCATCTCCGTTGGAATTTCCATCAAGATGATGTCTATATGCTGACCTTTTCTCGCTGACGCGTATAAATTTGTAAAGGTGAAGACTACTGACTGCTCAAGCTAGAGAAGCTGTAGGACTGGAAAGACTTTCTCTTTTGTAGCCTATACCTCCCTTGCCTGAAAGCTTAGCTTTTCTATTCTTACTTTGGCTCCAGAATCTGCGATTGGTTCCATGGATGCATTGGATTCAAGGGATCGCTATATCAATTTAGCAACTGCTTTAATAGAGGCTGCCTCAAGTCCTTGAGAATGATAGTTGGAAGATCCATTGGTCGGATAGGGGTTCTCCCTGATCCTTCTATCAATCAAACGGATCCCTAGGATCCACCGATATTGAAAGAGAGGGGGCACTAGGGGTTGGTTGCATTCTGAGCTTCTCAGGATCTCTAGTAAGCGATACAATCTCAATCATTTCCAGTCAATGAGGAGCGTAGCAGCTCGACCAGAGTGAGAGGAGAGGAGCCGTATTGAGACCCATTTTGTTCTATCTTCCATGTCGGATCGGCCGTTGAATTAGTTTTTTAAGGAAAGACTTACTACCTTTTTTTCCATAGCCAAGATATGGTTGGGAATAGGCCAAGGTAGTTCTATCTCTTCGATGGGGTTTCCTTATAAGTTTGATTTGGTGGTTGACGAATTATCTCCATATAAAATAAAGCCTTCTGCTACTCGAATTGCTGAGGCCAGGTCCTGCAGATTTTGTTTTCCGTGCCCACTCCTGGTTGTTTTATCAAACCAGACACTTCATACCTAAAATCTTCTCTCTACAGAAAGCATTCAACCAAGACCAGGTGAAAGTTTTCAATTCAACCTTCTCAACCTGAAAAGAGCTAAGCCCGTCTTCCTGCCTCTTCTCTTATCCTTCTAGGCGGGCTTCCAGGGGAAAATCTCTTGACCCAGACTCTTTCACTCCAGGCCTTGCTTTGTTTACCTGTCCTATCGTATCGAATACGAATAAGGTTTCCCAGCCTAGCCTATCTTGGTGTCTGCTACCGAACCGAAAGAGAGAATCGGTCTAAGGGCAGCTCAAAATCAGCCCAACCTCTTCTTCCATGAAGCCTCTTTTCCGACGCTTTTCATCTTGTTGCATGTGCCTTATGGTATCCAGATCCAGTCCTCTCTGCTTCCTATGATTGAAGTGAAGATCCGCACTGTCTGCTTTCCTTACTCTAACAAGTAAGCTTCACCCCGAAATCAAACTCAATAGCGTCAAAGCCGTTGCGCTAACGAACAAGCAACGGCCTGAGCTAGCGCCATTAGCCCTCTCGCTTTGCTCGAGCGACTTCGTACCTCTCGCTGACGCTCGAGCGACTTCGTACCTCTCGCTGACGCTCGAGCGACTTCGTACCTCTCGCTTTGCTCGAGCAAACAAGCACCGGCCCGAGCGCAAACGCGCGAAAGCCGTTGCGCTTCCGACGAACAAGCAACGGACTGAGCGTTAGCGAAAGCCGTTGCGCTTCCGACGAACAAGCAAGGGACTGAGCGCAAACGCGCGAAAGCCGTTGCGCTTCCGACGCGCATCCGTTTTCTTGCTGCATCCGTTTTCTTGCTGGAGCGAAGATGCTCGAGCTTTGCGAGAGGAGGGAAGATTGCTGGCACGAACGGTAGGAAGACAGTCTTCTCCTTCTTGCCTTAGGAAGATAGGAAGACAGTTAGCTGTTAGTAAGTCAGTAGCTAGTCATTCAGTAGTAAGTCAGTGGCGCCTTTCGGTGAACTCCATTTCTTTTTTAGTTTGCTTTGCACGAGCACTGTGAGATTCCCTTGCTTCTTGGCTTTTTAGCGTTAGCTATTCCGTTTTCTTGCTGGGATAGGTACAAGAACCTCAGCCCTACCTTATTTGATTTGACCGAAGAAGCTTAATATCATATGGAATAGGATTAGGATTAACCGCACCTATTTGATAGTTTTGGTATTGAAGACGCTTAGTGCTTGGGCTAAGGTTTGAAGAGCTTAGTGTACTACTTGTGCTAAGGTTACTAGTAGCTCGACTGAAAGGAGAGGAGGGAAGATTGCTGGTGATTCAAAGAAAAAAGAGGTTGATGCCAAAGATCAGTTGGAGCATCTGCAACAATGTGAAGAATCCATGTGGAACCCAAAATCCGGTTGCCGGAGGGTGACCGGAATACTAAAAAAAGTCCCTCTTCGCCATTTGAGTTATATCCCTTAGGTGTACTTTACATTGTTGGAAAACAGCATTTAGAGAAGAGGTGAGAGCTACTTTTGAGATCATTTCAATCTCTTCTACCCGCAGACTTGAATGAAATACCCAAAGCTGTTTCGGAGAAGAAATGACTAAATTGCCTTATCTTAGTGTCCGCGTTGGTACCAAAGCCCTTAGCCTTTGCTTCCTTCGTCTCATTTCCTTTCTTCACGTTGACAATCCCTCTCACCTTTTCGAATATTGCGAACATCTCCTTTTCTCTTTTCTCCTATTTTTCCGTGATAAAAAAAATATCAACTGATAGGTTAAGATCAACTGCTACGTCGATCCTTAAAGTTTGGCTCGTTTTTTTCCGAGCTAAGACGTGGTTCTGCTCTCATTGGTGCTCTCGCTTTTCATCTTTTCTTTAAGCAATTTTCCGCCTCAGTCTTCGTCGTTCCATTTGTCCCCGTCCCAGTGAGACTTATAGGTCCATGTACCATCTCCACGACTCACCGTCCCTAGTGATATCTGAAAGGTGTAAAGATATTGAAGCGAAAGCAGACATGCTGCTCACTGGCTAGATCGGACTGTCTCTACCTTTTTTAACTCCTTTTCCTGTAAGGAAGCTTGAAAGAGGGAATTCTCTGATCTGATCTATGATCCGGAAAGATAGATAGTCTTTTTTCGATTCCGCGCATTGGAACGGCTATTCATAAACTTAAACAGCCTTTTTTCTTACCTCTTATTGTCGGAGATAATCGGAGAGATATTAGTATTCCTATCAATTCCTTTTGAATAAAGCTACGCTCCTTCAAGCCTTTGAAACTATTTCAAATAGAATCTTTTCAGGCCTCTACCAACAACCAAGACGCATGAAAGCGGTTTTCGGCGCTGCTGGGCAGAAAGACATGATGGCATGAAACTCGATTACGTACGCTGATTGTTCGTCCACTTCAAACGCTCAAAACATACCATTTTCCGTGTGAAATGACAGGGATTGGTTTGGTTACTTAGGGAATTCCAAGCAAAGCAATCTACGCAATTTCCGGGTTCAGTAGTAGGAAAGAAAGGGACCTCTCACTCAATTCAATAACATGTATGTTCTAGGGCATCTTTTTAGAATAATAATGTTCGCATTTTACCAGGCTTTTTGGGCGTTCCATGATTAAACCGCCTAGCGGCACTTTCGAGATGCCACCTTTTTTTTTTTAATAAAAAAAAAAGTATTTTCAAATGGAATTTGACTCGGGGCGGCAGGGACCCTCCAACAGAAACCTCGTCTTTTTTGTCGTCGATAAGTTCTCCCTCATTGCCCTACTATTCATAAGAGATACTGATTTATGAAAGCCCGGTGAGGCCTCAACCAACAGCTAACTGTGGCGGTTTTCAAGCTAGCACCCGTTTCAGACTTAAATGCGGGGACACGTGAACTGTGAAATCCGCAAGAAAGAGTTTCCTACCCTACTTAGCCTTACCCAAAGGCTTGGGTGAGTTTTTAGTCTTTGGTTGAGGGCCAGAAAAGTGAAATCATTCGCCGGAGGAGAAAGAAAAGAAGAGTCCAGGCCCGCCTGCATGGTCACATGACTTCTTAATATTCTTACCTTTGAACTTATAAAAGGTCCGCATTTCACCCGCTTCGACAGAATTTCCTTTGAAATTCCTTTTTACGGTTGACTTTCTCATTCTCTGCTCTTATCGGCTCAATCATGAAAGAAAAGGAGAAAGCCCCGATCATCTTTCATCTTGGATCTGTCACGTCCGAGAAGACTCAAAAAGCGGAGAGGCACGGGCCGTCAAGAAGCCAAAAAAGCAGATGGCAAAGAAAAGGAGCAACCCGCGAGAAGCCTTATTTATAAAAAGAGAAACTACAACACATTCAGTTTGGCTCTTTGCCACCAAGCGTCCTACCATGCAATATGGTGTTCACTTTGCTTTTGGCTTTCGGGGCAAAGACCGGGCAACCCCAGCAGATCCAGGGGGGTGCGCTATGCTTGGCAGAACAACCAGGACAAATCGTGTCTAAGATAGAGGATGGGGGAGATGACCAACCCAAAGAGAACAAGGCTGGTGAGTCTTTCGGCAAACAACAAAGGGAGCAAATTGAGCCCGTCGCTTGGATCAAAGGAAGTCCCATGATTACCATCATCCAAAAGAACCAAGACATGAGCTTCCTTCGACCAGTTAGCTCAGCTCGGGTCCTCATAGATCGACCCCCCTTTGCTATGACTATGCACCTGAAGCCGCTCTATCTATATAATAGAAAGGTACATCTCGAGGGAGTTCCGGTGTCTTGGGTATTTGTCGATGGCGGGGCCGCAGTTAACATCTTGCCATGGTCCGTTCTGAACCGACTCGGGAAGAACAAAGATGATTTGCTGCCCACAGATTTATGCATCATTAATTTCACAGGAGGAATCTCTAAAACAATGGGGGTATTCCCCGCAGACATGACAGTTGGCAGCAAAACCGCGCTAACAGCATTCTTCGTGGTAAAGGCCGCTGCCAGCTACAAGGTCTTGGTAGGGAGAGACTGGATCCACGCTTGGATGGTAGTCCCATCATCCTTGCACCAACTTTTTGTGTTTTGGAATGGAAACGATGCTGAAATCATCTGGGCAGATGAGGAGCCACTCATTGTTAAGGTGCACGCCCAGGAGGCATTCTTGTACCAAGAGAATGTGGGCCCCGTACGTTTTTTGGGACAGAGCTAGTATGGTAAACCTAATAATGTGACTTAGGACAAGAAGAAGATAGACGAAGGCATGCGTCATATATATATGGCTCGACCTCGTCAGGCCAAGCTCTTTAAGGCCGGCAAG